TACCTATATTTACAATCTTGACTTCTCTAGTATATTGCTCAATACGTTCACGGATAATATTACTAATTTCGTCGGCTCTAATTGTTACCATGAGTATTTCTTAATTTTTTTTTGGAAGAAAAAAAATAATGCCTACCGTAAAAGGACTAATCAATTATTTTTTTCATTGCCCCAAACATGCCAATATTAGCACTAATGGTACGTAAATGTAACTCCTTGTTCAAACAGCTATTCAGAGTTCCTAGAGCTCCTTGTAAAGCTTGTTGGAAAACCCGTTGTCGGACTTGATTAATTGCTCTTTGTTGTTCAAAATGAATGGTTTCATTTTTGTAATTTTCTAATTGTTCCAAAGTCTTATAAGTTGAATTAATCAAATTCAATTTTTCTCGTTCTATCCCCGAGTATCCATTCACTCGAAACTGATCTGCCTCCATTTCGACTTTCCGTAAGCGGGCCCGTGCTTTTTCCAGCCGTTCAATGGCCCCTCCCTGCAGTTCTTCTGAATTTCGAATAGTATTCAAGATTCTCAATTTTCGATTATCTAATAAATCACTTAATGAAAGTAGATTATCTTTACATCCATCTCAAAACTTCCATGATCCCTTCCCGAACCAAACATGAATTTTTCGATTCATTTGGCTCTCACACTCAATTACTTCAACTACTTATGTATGGGGGGGGAATTCCCATATCTTTTTTTTTAATGTAATGAGTCTATCCTCTCCCTCTCTTCTCTATTCATATTCCAAAATGAATGTTACGACTGATCACACCAGAATATTCGGAGGACTCTTCTGACCAAACAAAAATATATAATTGTCAGCAAAGTTGTTTCTTTTTTCTTCAAATCCAAAGAATTCTTCTTACTTTATACATAGGTCATCGATTCAGCATAAAAAGGGGTTAGTCGAAATACCTATTTTTCCAATATTTTTCAATAAAATTGCCAATACCAATAAAAGGCTCAACTCTTTTTATCGACATGAGTGTTTTATATCGAAAAAAAAAATTTCCAATTATTCATTTTGAAAACATTTCTATTCTATATTAACTAGAGTAGTAGAAAGAGTACCCTGCTGTGTCTGGACTTCAAACTTTAGCTTTAACCATGTTAATAGTCCCGCATTATTGGTTTGGTTGATAGAGAATCAAAATAGATTTACCAATGAATCACGAAATGCTATGGTTCTTAAATATGATTTGAAATTGATTCAGAAGTAATTCGCGGAATCATGCACCCCTTTCGGTCCTAGTTATAACGAAAAAAAAAAAAGTGCAGCTGGTTGGATCCAGCCTATTCTTGAAATAAACAACTCGCACACACTCCCTTTCCAAAAAAGATCAATACACCAAGCACTACACTTAGATTTATTGGATTTGTTGCTAAAATATCGGTATTAAACCCGAAACTCCCGGCGAATGGCCAGTGAACCAAAGAAACGAAAGAATCGGTTACATTTTTCATATGATCTCCTCTTTTAGATAGACTAAAAAAAAGAACTTAATTCCTTTTTTTTTTGTATCACTTCACCTTTTTTTTATACTTAATATTTTGAATATATTTTGAATATTTATTTAATTGATTTGTTTTTTTTTTCGTAATTTACCTATTTCGAAACAGAGTCAAAAATTCTATTTCGAAATCTTTTCTTTCAATTGGAGATTCCCAATAAGAAAGATACTTATTAGTATTAGGGACCTGGTCTCATGTCAATTGCAAAAAACCTCGTTTGTTGCAACACTCCTTAAAAAGAGGGTTTTCCCTAGACTAAGAAAGGGAAACAAAAAAAAGCAAATTGGTATGCTTATGCTAATTCCTCATCCTCAAATCAATCCTTCCAATTGTAGGAGAGGAATGAAATCTTGATAGAATTCGAAAAAGCAAGAAACACGGGTCTATAAATAAGAGAAAAAAAAGAAGTAATTTTCCTATTTATAGGATTAAACAAAAGGATTCGCAAATAAAAGTGCTAATGCTACAACCAAGCCATAAATTGTTAAAGCTTCCATAAAAGCCAGACTAAGCAATAAAGTACCTCGTATTTTTCCCTCCGCCTCGGGTTGTCTCGCGATACCTTCTACAGCTTGGCCCGCAGCAGTACCTTGACCAACTCCAGGTCCAATAGAAGCAAGCCCGACAGCCAACCCAGCAGCAATAACAGAAGCGGCAGAAATCAGTGGATTCATGATAAGTTCCTCGCACTAAAATAAAGAAAAAATAAGGAAATAGTTAATGATACAATCGTCCAATGAATTATGACTTAATTCTTCCATCGCTAAGATTCATACAGCCGAAGTAACTAAGAACTCCGAATTGAATGAAGAAAAATAATATTCTATCAAAACGAAAACTACTTCGATCTCTCTTTTTTAGTTCCGATCCACAGGATTTTTGTAAATCCATACGACTTTTGTTCTTCCATTTCTTTTTTCCGAACCTTTTTTTGAATTCTTCGTTCGTTCGTTTTCTTTATTTCATCTCTTTATTTTTATTCATTCAATTCCCAGTCCAAGACGAAATAGAAAAATTTCTATTGGAATCCCTATCGAAATTCACAATAGTAGGGCGGATTAGCTATATCTTTAGTTCATATATAACTAGCAATATCTAATATCACATATACATGTCTTTCTTCTATAACGTAAACCAACTATTCATATCTTAGATTCAAAGTATTCGTATCTTAAAGTCAATCGTATTCTAGAATCATTTTTCGAACCATCCCCAAGAGTTGGCTTATAGCCATTAGATTCGAATTCTGTCCCCCTCGCCTACTCACCCCATTTTTTATTAATCTCATTTTTTTTGGAAATTCTTCTATTCCTTTTATTTATCATTATCCAACATGGCTACACTCGAAATAGACGAATTCATTAGGTCGAATCATTGCATAGAAATAAATAGCATTATTTGATTGAGGTAAGCTCATGCAATTTCTTATTTATTAGATTAATCTTTTCTTTTGGTCAATCGTTGAATTGAATAAAATCAATTGAAATGGGAATCATTCTATAAAGCATCTTTCTTTTCTTTTTTTTAATCACCCGCATGTGATACTATAAGAATTTTTATTCAAATTCTGCCTCTTGATATTTGATATTGAAATTGAATGAACAAAAATGAACAAAACAATATAAAGAGAATATTAATTGGCGGGGGGTATGATATAATAAGGCCAAAGAGGAATTTTAGGAAAAAGATCTTTTAGATCTCTTTCCTTTTTTTACAATTCCCCAATATCGTAATTTTTTTCTATGCCTCTTGGTCGTATATCCTGTATTTGTAGATTTCTGTTTGGATATTTCTCTTTCCTAAGTAGATTATCTTGAGTTACGCATACATTGCCTTGTTCTAAGCTAAAAAAGACTATTTCGAAAACTAGTCAATGATGGCCCTCCATAGATTCGCCTATATAAGCCGCAGCTAAAGTTGCAAAAATAAGAGCTTGAATACCGCTTGTAAATAATCCAAGGAACATGACAGGTATAGGAACCACTAAAGGTACTAAAGAAACAAGAACAACAACTACTAATTCATCGGCTAATATATTCCCGAAAAGTCGAAAACTAAGCGATAAAGGTTTTGTGAAATCTTCTAAAATGTTAATGGGTAAAAGAATTGGAGTCGGTTGAATGTATTTACTGAAATAACCTAATCCTTTTTTGGAAAGACCCGCATAGAAGTATGCTACTGACGTGAGCAAAGCTAAAGCAACGGTAGTATTTATATCATTCGTGGGTGCGGCTAACTCCCCATGAGGTAACTGTATGATTTTCCAAGGTAAAAGAGCACCTGACCAATTAGAAACAAAAATAAATAGAAACATTGTTCCAATAAAGGGAACCCATGGACCATATTCTTCTCCAATCTGAGTTTTGCTTACGTCTCGAATGAATTCAAGGACATATTCGAAGAAATTTTGACCGGCAGTCGGAATGGTTTGTGGATTCCGAACAGCTATAAAGGCTGAACCTAATAAGATAGCAATTACGACCCAAGAAGTAATAAGTACTTGGGCATGGACTTGGAAACCGCCTATTTGCCAATAGAAATGTTGGCCTACTTCCACACCGGCGATATCGTATAACCCCTTTAGTGTGTTGATGGAACATGATATAACATTCATATTGCCCTCTGACAGAAATAGAACTTTAAAAGGAATTATTTTGATTCAACCATCTTCTTTGCGACTTGTCTACTTGAATTGTATATTTTGAATACTTGCTAATTGAATAGTTGCTAATTACATAAATATCCACCAGTTTTTGTCTCTTTTCTTTTGTGCGATTCAGGATCTTTTGTGCGATTCAGGAATAGTAACCAATTCTATAAATCTATGGAGTTACCAAAATAATTTATTTATCTTATTATTAATTAAGGATTTCGTATATAGCTAGAACGCCCCTCATAAATGGCGAATACTAATTTGTTAAGAATTAATCGGATTGAAGCTATAGCGTCATCGTTTGCTGGAATCGAAATATCTGAGAGATCGGGGTCACAATTTGTATCGATTAAACAAATTGTTGGAATTCCCAAAGTGATACATTCTCGAAGAGCCGTATATTCTTCTTGCTGATCAACGATGATTACAATATCGGGTACCCTCGTCATATATTTAATCCCGCCCAGATACGTTTGCAGGCGTGATAATTGTCTCTTCAACATAGCGGCATCCCTTTTGGGAAGACGGCGGAGTCTCCCCGTTTTTTGTTCTGTTCTCAAATCCCTGAACTTATGAAGTCTCGTTTCTGTAGTGGACCAATTCGTTAACATACCACCAAGCCATTTTTTATTAACATAATGACACCGAGCGCTTATTGCAGCTCGCGCTACTGAATCAGCTGCTTTATTTTTAGTACCAACAATTAAGAATTGTTTTCCCCTACTGGCTGCATCAAAAACTAAATCACAAGCTTCTGATAAAAAACAAGCAGTTCGAGTCAGATTTGTAATATGAATACCCTTATGTTTTGCAGATATATAAGGTGCCATTCTAGGATTCCATTTCCTAGTACCATGACCAAAATGAATTCCTGCTTCCATCATCTCTTCAAAATTAATGTTCCAATATCTTGTTGTCATTTCTCCCCCACTTACTCTTTTTTTTTTAAGAGACGAGGTGCCCCGAAATAAATAATTGTTCCGATGGAACCTTCTCTTCTACCAGAGATTGACCGTTGAGACACGATGCAGGCCATTCATTACTTTCTATTCATTATTATTCTTCTTTTCTTACCCTTAAGAAATCAAATGATCACAAATAGTTAAAAGAATCTGCTCCTAGGACTCATTAAACCCTCTAAGTAATTGTTCGGATGTATCATGGAAAGTCGTTGAAATGCAAGAGTCAAATAATTCTCTGTGGTGTAAGAAAAGATCTCTCATTTCCCCCCCGAATAAATTCTTTTTTTGTGTTTCCAAAAGAATGTTGTTATGCTGCCTTGAACAGTGCACTAATCCTTTGAATCCGGTACCAACGGGTATTATCCCCCCCAGAACAACGTTCTCTTTCAGGCCTTTCAACCAATCGATACGACCCCGTAGAGCAGCTTTTGCTAAAACTCGAGCGGTTTCTTGAAAACTTGCTTCGGATATAAAACTTTGAGTATTCAGAGATGCTCTCGTTATTCCCAATAAGATAGCTCGATAACGGATCCTTTCTTCCAAAGCGCGCCCCGTTCGTTCCGCTCGTAACAATCCAATCAGTTCGCCGGGTAAAAAAACATTAGACATTCCATCTTCTGAAACCAAGACTTTTGATGTTATTTGACGTACAATAATTTCTATATGCCTATTATGGATCTGCACCCCCTGCGATCGATAAACCTTTTGGATCTTATTAACCAAAGAGATACGACTTTGCACTATAGTTAGCTCAGCACCAATCAAGAATCCCCAAGGAATTCCAAGAATTCTTGTTATACGCGCGTTCCAACCCTCAACTCTCTTTTCTAGGTTCATCGATATTGAATCAATTGAACGCACTTCTAACACTTGTTCTACTTTTGGAAGACCCTGCGTTATATCACCAGATCTCGATTTTTCATATATAAATGTAACTAATGTATCCCCTTCGTAAAGGATTTCTCCATAATGCCCATGAACAGTTGCTCCAGGAGTAGCCAAATAGGGCTTAGCTGATCTTATTACTACAGAGTCAACTTGAACAATTAAAACTTGACCCGATTTTAGGTGGGGTCCGTTTTTGGCTATACATACATTTTCACAAATAAGCTGCCCAAGATTAATTATTGTGGACATTTCCTCACAATAATTATGATGGAGAAAATACCAATTCAAATTAAATGGATTCAAAACGATCTTACTGTCTGGATCAGGATTATAAATTTCCCCGTTTTCATCCATTAAATAATATTTAAGTACTTGAAAAGGCTGTTTTAAATTGTCAAGTTTCAAATATTTAGTTACCGAGATCTGATTATGAGTTATTAAATAGTAAAATGAATAAAAATTCGCAATTTGAAGGACAGTTCCTAAAGATCCCAACGAATTCTTAATTCGAATTAGAGAATCTTTTTGAATTTTAATTGCTTGTTTTATCACATTGTGATATTTTACATCGCTGAATGGACCCATTCGAAAACAATTAGCTGATGACAAAATTATCAAAGATTGGCATTCCTTATTTCTATTCAACAACGTACGAATAGTTCCTTGATTTTGGCTAAGCGATTGTTCAACCCTTGCCTTGAAATAAATGGAATAAAACGGATTGATATTGGTGCGATCTGAACCATTATCAGAGATCAATCCTGAACCTGACGGATCATTCCTTTTTCTGATATACGAAATCTGGGATTTCACTAAGTTGATTCTTAGGAAATTTCGAATCAGACCATTTGTACTTACTTCAACAAAGGAAGCGCAAACCTCTTCGATCGAAGAACTTTTTTTGTCTTGGTCCCAATTCAAGACTAAACAAGTACGAACTAATTGAATACTTGTATCAGAAATTCCCCGAGTGGGTTTGCCCTTTCCATAAAGGACATAATTGACAACTCGAAATTTCATATTATCCTTTTCCCGCAGTAAATCCTGGGGGAAGAGTGTTGCTAAATTTATACCGTCCGCTATTTCATATGTGACTACGGGTCGAACCAAAACAAAATACTTTTTCTTGGCGGGTGTGATCCGTTGGACATAGATCCATTTTTTCAATTTTTTTGATTCCTTAGTTGCTTCCTTAAGTTTTTTTTTTTTCCTTTCTGGTGGTATCAAGATGCCACTGTGTCGGGATATCTTATCTGTCTCTCCGGGAAAATGGATTTCTCCAGAAAAGATTTTCAGTTCAATCCCGTTTTTTTTTCTCTCCATTCGGACCAATCCGCCCACTCGGCTTCTTATATTTAAAGTGATTCGTGTATCTACTCCAACGATACTATTATTCCGTACCATTATGTAAGAAAATTCGGGCAAAGTATGCACTTCCTCGGGAATGAAAAAAAAGCGATCTATTTTCATTTGGTATTTTGGCT